TTCTTTTGGTGTCCCGGGTTTTGGAATTTAGTATATCGAATTGAATTCGCTTTCTCATAGATTGATCTTTATTCTTTTTTTGCGGGTTAACCAAAAGAGGTTAATTCCATGAGCATGAGTTTAAAACTTGACTTTTGATTAAATTAATAATCAGCTTTGCTTTCATTTTATCTTTTCTCCCACCGTCAGAAGAATAACATAGAAGCATTTCCACTATAGTTAGAATTTTCTGAAAGGTATCTATCTCGGTTTCATATAAAAATTGATATAGAATCTTTGACAAAGACCTTTCTTCCTAAGAAAGAAAAGACTTACTGTCTTTGGGATCTGATGCTACACCGCTGCTGAATACCTTAGGGGATCGACTTTATTACATAAGTGGATTCCTTACTTTTATCTCATATCATGACATAAATAAGCAGTTTTTATTGGATCGGCATCGGCCCAAAACCTCGCGAATTGGTCTTTACGGTGCTTCCTCTATCAATTAGATCCTTTATCCATAGAATAAACTATCTAGGTATATTGATTTCTTCATATTTCGACTTTTATGAAGTTTCTTTCTTTGCTACAGCTGATAAAAATCGTTTTTTGCACGATGCATATGTAGAAAGCCTATTTTTTTTCTAGTATTTATTAGTGTATTTGCTCTTTGTTCCCCCCCTTTTTTTTTTCTTTTCCTTTTTTCTTTCTATAGTCGAGATAGTCGCACGTAATGACAGATTACAGCCATATTATTAAAAGCTTGTGGTAAGAATGGATTTCGTTCGAGTGCCCGAAAATAATATTCTAAAGCTTTTGTATGTTCTCCGTTACTTGTGTGGATAAGGCCTATGTTATAGAGTATATAGCTTCGATCGTAGGGATCAATTTCGAGTCGCATAGCTTCATAATAATTCTGTAAAGCTTCCGCATAATTTCCTTCAGATTGAGCTGACATTCGTTACGGTCGTCATTCGATTCAAAGAATTCTCCGTTTCAGAACCGTACATGAGATGAAAATCTCATACGGCTCCTCCCTTATGTGCATAATGAGAATAATAATCCATGGAATCAAAAAAGATTGAAATATTCTCATCTCATTATGAACTGAGTGGGGCTAATGTTTTTACAAGAAATCTTTAGCCAACCTTCCTGCAAAAGCTTTTTTTTATTCTTAATATCACGCGTGTTGGTACTGGTACTAGATAAAACTGGAAACTCCAACAATTTCTTTGTTCTCAACGCCCCTTAATTTCCAGGAATTAATCACTTCAACAGTCTTCGATGGTTATAAGGGTATCCACAGTACGAACGAGATGGATGTTTGTTATCCCAACCATTCTTCTTAGTCCCGATCCCGATAAGGAAAAGGGGCAGTTTATAACAAAGTTTTCGTGTTGCTGATTCCTAGACGTAGCGCCTCTTCCCCTATGCCGCCTATTGGTACTGGTGTAGTAGGGTTGACTTGCAATATGCAATACAGAACCCATAGGTGTAACCTTTTGCTCAATACTAGAATCAACAATTGAAGCATCTGAGGCTGCATTAATCGGGGATACACGACAGAAGGAATGGTTTTATCGATAAACTTCACCTTCAACAAGCGTAGATTTTGTCAATAATCTTTTTTCGTTCTTTTCTATCCCGAACCGTCTTTCTTTCTCCTAAGACCGAAAGCGGTAAATCAAAAAAATCAAATCGCACCATCTCTGTAATAGCTAAATGCCTCTTTTTCTCCTAAAGTTGTCGGAATTATTCGTAATAATATATTGGCTACAATTGAAAAGGTCTTATCAATAAAATTTCCATTTATCCGCGATCTAGGCATAGGTAAAAATCCATTCTATAATTCGTTTCATTACCTCTCATGAGAAAATGATCCCAAAAACCAAGGAATTGTACAGTACAAAATAACATAAAAGCAGACGCATTAAAAAAAAATAGACCGACCCGTTGATTCGTTCCAATTCATTGATTAAATCAGGTAAAAATATCAGAAAAAAAATAGGAGCGTCATCTTTGCAAACAAGATATATACCTTTATTGTTTTTAACAGTTTTTCACAAACAAAAAAATTCTCTTTTTTCCCCAGACTCAAAGGAAGGATTTTTTCTTTGCTGAAAGGGTTTCTATTTTTCTAGTTAGAAGGGATTTGATTGTCCGTACCCATCCGACAATCAAATTTGAACAACTCGCTATTCACGCGGGTTCTCGGTCATAATCATTATGTAGGAGAGATGGCCGAGCGGTTCAAGGCGTAGCATTGGAACTGCTATGTAGACTTTTGTTTACCGGGGGTTCGAATCCCTCTCTTTCCGTACCTTGACCCAATTCGCCAATGTTACTGACCACAATGTCTCCAAGCAAAAAAGAATGAATACCAGGCAGTCAGACCTTTTGTTGAGATAGATTCTCAATTCCTAGTTCCTGTGATACGTAAAATACAGGAAAGAAAGTGAAAGGGCAGGAAGGGGATAAAAATCTACTCTCGGATCTATGATCCATGAATGGGATAAAC